AATAAAGTAAGCTAAATAAAGCTAGTGGGTTCATACCCCAAAAATGATAAATTCCTTTATTAATCTTTTTTAAAAATTTAATAAAATGAATAATTATATTAACAATTATCATTTCAATTTCTTCAAACAATTGATTTATTTTTTGGATTATAATAGAAATAAATATATTAGTATTTATTCCCATTTTAAAAATAAACAAAATAGAAAATTGTAATAGAATAATTTCATACTTTATTATCCAATCATTCTCCTCTATTTTATTTTTTTCAAGATCTTCAATAATATTAATTAATTCATTTTTAATTAACGAAACTTTAATTAATATTTCATTAATAATTAAGTTAGCTGTAATTCCATTTCATTCCTGACTAATTTTAATTAGAGAAACTCTAGATTATAATTCATTTATTATTATCCTTACTATTCAAAAAGTAATTCCTCTTTTTATTTTAGATAAAATAAAAAGAGGAATTACACTATTGATAAGAATTTTATCAATTGTTTGAAGATCAATTATAATTTTTAACTTAAAACTTTTAAAAAAAATTCTAATTTTTTCATCAATCTCTCACTTAAGTTGGATAATTATTATTATATTTTCTTCTAGAAATTTCTGAATATTTTATATAATTATTTATTTTTACATAATTTTTTTGATTGTTAAAATTTTAAAAAAAATAAATATTAATTCTATTAACTCTTTAATAAAAATTAAAGGAAATGATAAAATTAGAATTATCGTTTTACTTTTATCATTAGGGGGTATACCTCCTTTCATTGGTTTTATTATTAAGTTTTTAGCAATTTTAATTATTATTAAATACTCAATTATTAGAATAATTATCTTAATTTCATCCTCTTTAATTAATATTTTTATTTATATACGAATAATTACACCAAGATTAATAATATATAACAAATTAAATATTAATTTTAATTTTTTAAAATTTTTTAAAAATTTTATTCTAAGAATAACTGTAATTTTTACTTTTTTCATAATTAATACAATTTTTTAAGATTTTAAGTTAAAAAAACTATTTGCCTTCAAAGCAAAAATTATTTCATATAAATCTTAGTAAAAGGACAAACAATCCATAAGTAAATTTACAATTTACCGCCTAAATTTCAGCCATTTTACCGCGATGAATATTTTCTACAAATCATAAAGACATTGGAACAATATATTTAATTTTTGGTGCTTGAGCAGGAATATTAGGTTTAAGAATAAGAATTTTAATTCGAATAGAGCTTGGACAACCAGGAACATTAATTGGAAATGACCAAATTTATAATGTAATCGTTACTGCTCACGCTTTTATTATAATTTTCTTTATAGTTATACCTATTATAATTGGAGGATTTGGGAATTGATTAGTACCTTTAATACTAGGTGCCCCAGATATAGCATTTCCTCGAATAAATAACATAAGATTTTGATTGTTACCCCCATCTCTATTTTTACTTATTAATTCATCATTAGTTGAAAGAGGAGCTGGTACAGGATGAACTGTTTATCCTCCTTTATCATCAAACTTATCACATTATGGGCCATCAGTAGATATGGCAATTTTTTCCCTTCATTTAGCCGGAGCTTCATCAATTTTAGGAGCTATTAATTTTATTACAACTATTATTAATATACGATCTTTGGGAATAACTTTAGAGCGAATACCCTTATTTGTATGGTCAGTTCTTATTACTGCTATTCTCTTATTATTATCTTTACCTGTTCTTGCAGGAGCAATTACAATGTTATTAACAGACCGAAATTTTAATACCTCATTTTTTGACCCATCAGGGGGTGGAGACCCAATTTTATATCAACACTTATTTTGATTCTTTGGACACCCAGAAGTATATATTTTAATTCTTCCAGGATTTGGTATAATTTCTCAAATTATTTGTTTCCATACAGGAAAAAAAGAACCATTTGGAAACTTAGGAATAATCTATGCTATACTAGCAATTGGGTTATTAGGATTTATTGTATGGGCTCACCATATATTTACAGTAGGAATAGATATTGATACACGAGCATACTTTACTTCAGCTACAATAATTATTGCTGTTCCTACTGGAATTAAAATTTTCAGATGACTAGCTACTCTTCATGGAACAAAATTAAAATTTAACACTCCAATTTTATGGGCTTTAGGTTTTGTATTTTTATTTACAGTAGGAGGACTCACAGGAATTATACTAGCTAACTCATCAATTGATATTATTCTACATGATACATATTATGTCGTTGCTCATTTTCATTATGTTTTATCTATAGGAGCAGTTTTTGCAATTATAGGAGCAATCATTCATTGGTTTCCTTTATTTTTCGGATTAAATTTTAATTCACTTATAACAAAAAGTCAATTTTTTATTACATTCATCGGAGTAAACATAACTTTTTTCCCTCAACATTTTTTAGGCTTAAGAGGGATACCACGACGATATTCGGATTATCCTGATTTTTTTTCAAAATGAAATATAGTTTCATCAATAGGATCAGTAATTAGATTAATTGGAACCATTTTAATAATTTTTATTATTTGATCAGCAATAATTGAGAAAAAAAAAATTGTTATTACTCAGTTTTCTAACTCATCTATTGAATGAATATTAAATTTCCCTCCTTCCGAGCATACATTTAATCAAAATAACATTATTTTAAAATAAACTTATGATAACATGATCACTAATTTCATTCCCGGATAGAAATTCGCCAATTATAGAACAAATAAGATTCTTTCATGACCACTCAATAATAATTATCTTAATAATTACTATTATTACTATTTATATAGTATTTAATATTATTATTAACAATTTTACTAGACGTTCTATAATAGAAGGGCAAGAAATTGAAATTATTTGAACAATCATCCCAGCTATTACTTTAATTTTTATTGCAATACCATCTTTACATTTGCTTTACTTAACCGATGAATTATTTTTGTCACAAATGTCAATTAAAATTATTGGTCATCAATGATATTGATCTTATGAATACTCAGATTTCAATAAAGAATTTGACTCATTCATAATTCCAGAAAGAGAAATGTTAATAAATTCCTTTCGTCTTTTAGACACTGATAACAATTTAATTATTCCGTTTAATACAACAATTAAATTCTTAATTACATCAGCTGATGTAATTCATTCATGATCAGTTCCATCATTAAGAATTAAAATAGATGCAGTACCAGGACGACTTAACCAAGCATTTTCATTTGCTAAACGGCCAGGTATATTTTTTGGTCAATGCTCTGAAATTTGTGGAGCAAATCATAGATTTATACCAATTTCCATGGAAATTGTAAAAATAAAAAATTTCATTAAATTTATTTCTAATAATTCATTGAATGGCTGAAAATTTAAGCAATGGTCTCTTAAACCAATTTATAGTATATATACTTTCAATGAAAAAACTAGTTAAATATATAACAAAAGAATGTCATTCTTTAATTACTTTAAGTGTTTTTTAATTCCACAAATTTTTCCGTTAAACTGATTATTAATTACATTTTTAATAATAATTATACTAATTCTAATTATAAATATAACATATTTTATTAAATTATTTAATTTATCTAAAACATTAAATAAAAACAAAATTGAAATGAAATATTTAACATTTAAATGATAAACAATTTATTCTCCATTTTTGACCCAACAACCTCATCCTGATTAAGAATAAATTGAAGAGTAGTATTTACATTTATATTTATATATCCTTCATTTTATTGAATCTCTTCTTCTACTTTTATTATTTCTTGGAAAATTCTTTTAGGAAAATTTTTCCAAGAAATAATAAATAATCTAAAAGATTTTAAATATAAGAATATCCTAATTTTTAGCTCTATTTTTATTTTTATTTTATTTTCAAATTTATTAGGGTTACTTCCTTATGTTTTTACTGCATCAAGTCATTTAATTTTTACTATGTATTTTGCATTTCCTTTATGACTAAGTTTAGTTTTTTTTAGTTTATTAAACAAATTTAATAAGTTTATAGCCCATCTTGTCCCTTTAGGTTCCCCAATTTTATTAAGATCGTTCATAGTTTTAATTGAAACTGTTAGAAATTTAATCCGTCCTATTACTTTATCTGTTCGATTGATAGCAAACATAATTAGAGGTCATTTACTTATTCATCTCTTATCTTCATTGGCTTTATTTAATAACACAATATTTATTATAACAATTCCAATTATAGTTTCTCTTATAGTTTTGGAAACTGCTGTTGCAATTATTCAAAGTTTTGTGTTTGTAACTTTAATTTCATTGTATATAAATGAAGTATAACTTATGATATTTCATCCATTTCACTTAGTAGAAAAAAGACCTTGACCTTTAACAAGTTCAATTTCAGCTCTTTGTTTAACTTTAGGCTTCATTAATTATTTTAATAATTATAATCATATATTGTATTTGATAGCTCTAACTATTTTAATTTTATCATCATTTCAATGATGACGAGATGTTTCTCGAGAAGCCTCATATCAAGGTTTTCATACGATTTTAGTTTTAAAAGGTTTAAAAATAGGAATGTTGTTATTTATTTTATCTGAAGTTTTTTTCTTTATTTCATTTTTTTGAGCATTTTTCCATAGAAGTTTATCCCCTAATATTGAGATCGGAAGAATATGACCTCCAAAGAATATTTTTCCATTTAACCCTTTTGAAGTCCCTCTTTTAAATTCTACAATTCTTATTTCTTCTGGAGTTTCTGTGACTTGAAGACATCATTCTATTATAATGGGAAATTATAATAATTCTTTAATTTCATTAAAAATTACTATTGGATTAGGTATATTATTTACTATATTTCAACTTTTTGAATATTATCAAGCTCAATTTTCGATTTCGGATGGAATTTTTGGCTCTACTTTTTTTTTAACAACAGGATTTCATGGAATTCATGTAATTATTGGGACAGTTTTTTTAATAGTATCTTTAGGACGAATTAAAAATAATTTAATTTCTTCTGAACATTTTTTTGGATTTGAAGCAGCTGCCTGATACTGACATTTTGTTGATGTAGTTTGATTATTCCTTTTTACATTTATATATTGATGAATTTATTAATTTAATTAGTATAAGAAGTACGTTTAATTTCCAATTAAAAGGTTTAATCAAAATTAAATAATTTTGATTAATATTATGATCGTATTTTTAATTCCTTTATTTATTTTAATGTTATTTAAATTAATACAATTTAAAAATTTAAAAAATAAAGAAAAGTTATCCCCTTTTGAATGTGGATTTGATCCTTTTTCTTACTCTCGTGTTCCATTTTCTTTAAAATTTTTTTATATTGGAATTGTTTTTTTAATTTTTGATGTAGAAATCATTATTATTATTCCTTTTCCAATAATTATTAGATATAATTATTATTTGTTTGTGTCATTTATTATTATTAATTTTGTTATTTTTATAAGACTAATTTTTGAATGAAAATTAGGAATAATTGATTGATTGAAATAGGAAAGTATTTAAAATTAAATAAAATCTAATTTGCATTTAGAAATTGTAATAACCTTTTCTAAAAACAAAGCGATCATATTGCATTCAGTTTCGACCTGAACTTAGAATAATTCTGTTTTTAATAGAAGCCAAAATAGAGGCAATTCACTGTTAATGAATTAATTGACTTTCCTATTAAATTATTTTAAATCTTAAAGATTAACTAATTTGGGCTTCTAACTCAAAATTAATGAAATTTTCATTTAATCTTTTTTTTTAAGTGGTGTAACAAACACTTAACATTTTCGTTGTTAAATTCTTTAATAGCTTAAATAATTCCAAAAATTGATGCAAAAACTGTTGAAAATAAAAAAAAGAAAAAATATTATAAAAAATATAAAAATTGTTTGCGGAAGAATAACTTTTCAAGCTATTATTATTAATTTATCATAACGATAACGAACATATGTCCCTCGAATAATAATAAATAAAATTATAATTATTAATGTTACTAAATTTCTCATATTTTTAAAACCAAAAAATATATAATTAGTTAACAAACTAATTGCTATAATTATTCCATATTCTGATATAAAAATTAATGCAAATAATCAAGAACCATATTCGATATTAAATCCTGATACTAATTCTGATTCTCCTTCAGCTAGATCAAATGGTCTTCGGTTTGTTTCTGCTAAACAAATTAATATTCAAAGTAAAAATAAAAAAGATAAGCTAAAAATCAAACTTAAATTTTCTTGAAAATTTAATAAAGATCCTATTCCATAAGATTGTCTCAGTAGAAAAATTCTAATAATTATTATTGCTATTCTTACTTCATATGAAATTACTTGGGCAAATCCTCGATATGACCCAATTAGAGAAAATTTTGAATTTGAAGATCATCCTCTCCACAAAATTGTATATCCTCTTATTCTAGAAATACATAAAAAATAAATGATTGTTATTTCCATATACAAGGAATTTCTATTGAATGAAAAAATTATTCAAATTATTATTATTAATACTATTCTAAGAATAGGGGAGATTATGTGAATTAAAATGTTTATGTAAAATATAAAATTTATTTCTTTTCTAAAAAGTTTAAAGGCATCTCTAAACGGTTGAAAAATTCCTAAAATTCCTGCTTTATTTGGCCCTTTTCGTAAATGGCAATAGCCTAAAATTTTTCGCTCTAAAAGAGTAAAGAAAGCTACTCTTAATAAGATTATTACTAGTAGGATTAAAAAAACTAAAGAATTTAAAATTATTAAAGGAAATAAATCATAAAGGAAGCTTAAATTCCTCACATTTTTCTGTCACTTTAACAATTCCAAAAATTGATGCAAAAACTGTTAATATTATTAAAATAATTTTTTTTTAAAATTCCTTTCGTACTAATTAAAAAATTAATTCTTAAAATTAAGATAGAAACCAACCTGATTCACATCGGTCTAAACTCAGATCATGTAGGATTTCAAAAGTTGAACAAACTTCTTATTTTAACTTCTTCATTAAAAAAGTATCCTAATCCAACATCGAGGTCGCAAACTATTTTTTCTATAAGATCTATCTAAAATTATTACGCTGTTATCCCTAGAGTATTTTTTTACATAAAATCATTATTAATGGATCATATTTAAACTCAAAAAGTTTATTGTCTTTTCTAATCGCCCCAATTAAATAATTTTAATAAATAAAATTATTTATAAAAATTATAAAAATTCATAGGGTCTTCTTGTCTTTAATTATTATTATTGTTTCTTCACAAATAAAAATAACTTAAATTTTTAAATTTAAAAAAGATTTTTCTTGTAAATCCATTCTCTTAGCACTCAATTAAAATCTTATTACAATACCTTTGTATAGTCAAAATACTACAGCAATTTAATATTCATTGAGCAGGATTTATATTTAATTATTTAACACTAAATACATTGTTTTTAATAAACAGTCAAAAAAATTCTTTGCCAAGTTTTTTAAATTTAATTTTAAAACTAAAATATTTTTTTAAAATATATAAAGATTAAATATTTTACTAATACTTTCATTTTTAAATTAAAAAAACGTTTTTTTAATTTAAAAATAAATTATTGTTAAAAATAAAATAAATTGTTTAATTACTTATAACAGTAAAAGAATAATTTTAATTCTTTATAAAAAAAAGAATTAATTTATATAATTTATATTAAAAGCTTATCCCTTAAATATTTACTTATAAGTTTTATTAATAGTTATTCTTATAAGAAAACTTTTAGTTTTTTATTTAAATTAGATATCCTCAATTTTGAAAAGAATTTCACTTCTATTTTATTTTTGAATAATATTTTGCAATATATTATATATAAATTAAAATAGATCAATTGATTTCGAATAAAATAAATATTTATTTTATTTTAAAAGCCCCTTATGCTAAAGGTACAAAAAATTACTTTTAAAAAAGAAATTTAATATCCTTTTCAGTTTTTATTAAAATTCAATTTTTTTATTAAAATACTTTATATAAAAATCATAATAATATACTCTATATTAATTTTTAAAAACGGTTTTGTTAACAAATTTTCATTGTAAGTGAAACATCTAATGATTTCATTTTTAAAGCACTTTCCAGTACTTTAACTTTGTTACGACTTATCTTCAATAAAGAGCGACGGGCGATATGTACATATTTTAGAGCTTAATTCAAATTTCCATTTTATTAAAATTTTACTTTCAAATCCTAATTTTTTTTTTTTCATTTTATATTTCTTAAAAGAAATGTAATTCACTTCATTCTAAAACTTATGCTGCACCTTGACTTAACATATATTAATATTATAAATTATAGTAATAATAATGAATTATTACTTAAATAGTGGTATACAAGCTGCTTAACTAATTTTAGTAAGATTTTGGTGTTTTATCCATTAAAGAGCAAATTCCTCTGAAAAGCTTAAAATACCGCCATAATTTTTTGTTTTCATAATATTTATATACTAACAATATTTTTCTCTTAATAATAGGGTATCTAATCCTAGTTTATGTAAGAATTTTTATTTTTAATTTTTTAATTAATTAAAAATAAATTTCACCTTATTTTTTAATAATAATACTTATTTGAAAATTAAATTATTAATTAAAAAATACTCTTTTTGTATAACCGCTGTTGCTGGCACAAAATTTACTAGAGACAACTTTAAATCTCAATAATTTTTAATTATTAAATAAATTTCGTCTTCTAATTTAACATATTTCTAGTATAAATTATAAAGAATTTAAAGCTAATTTTTCTTTCTAACCAAATTTAATTATTGCGAAAATGTGTTATAAAAATTTATATCAAAATACTATATTGTGATAAAATTTTCCAAAACTCCTGTCTATCGGTTATCTGGATATATAAAAGGAGGAGTATGCTACGATTTAATTGACTTATCTCTGTCTGATTTAAATCATTAGGATTTTGAGCTAGATGAGATCATCTCCCTTTTACTCCGAATTTATTAATTGTTAGATGTGGCTAAACTAGGATGACCCTTTGTTACATCTAGGCAGGCCTTTAAATGCGATCAGTGTTCAGTGCCCCTTATTTACAATAGATGTAATCATACTTCGCAACAAGTAAAATGCCTGAAACTAAAGGGTTATCTTGATAGGATAAATTATGTAATTTAATACTTTTACTATTAATCTTAATAAAAACAATTATTACTTAAAAAATCAAAATTTTTCGTGCTTTACACCAAAGATTAAAAAATTTGTCTTTAAAAATTTTTCTTTACATTTTCAGTGTAATATTTTAAAATTAAACTATAAAGACAAACTATTAATAATAAAATTAATATTAATAAAATTAAAATTTTATTAAAAGTTAATAAATTAATCCAATTTCAAAATATTGAGAATTTATTAAGCTCATTTTTAAAACCGGTTGGACCTACTATTTCTATTCACTTTCAATCTGTTATTGTCAGTTTCAATATTTTTTTGTTATTTAATAATAAAACCATTCTAGTTAATGATGACAAAAATCATATTTTAAAAAAAAAATCTATATTAAGTTTAAATTTATTTAAGAAACTTATTAAAAAAATTGATAAATAAATTATTAATAATAAAGTCAATAATCTCATTATTTTTGATATTATTCTAATAAATATAATTTTATTATTTAAAATTAAAATTCAAAATAAGAAATTTCCTGAAATTAATAAAAATAAAGTTAATACGAAAATTGGAATTACTAATCTTTTATCAAACTCCATTTTGTAAAAATTTACAAATAGAATCCCCTTTAATATTATGAAATATAATAATCGAATACAATATAAAAAAGTAAAAATAATTCTAATTATAAATAAAAATAATAGAACTATATTATTTACTTTAAATAAAAAAAATTCTAAAATTAAATCCTTTGAATAAAAACCTCCAATAAAAGGAAACCCTATTAAAGATAAAATTGAAATTAGTATACAACTTATAATTAAAGGTCTATTCGCAAAAAAATTTCCTAATATACGAATATCTTGGATCCCATTCATGAAATGAATAATTAATCCAGCACATAAAAATAGCATTGATTTAAAAATAGCATGCATTACCAAATGAAAAAAGGCTAATTCAAATATATTTAAAGAAACAATAATTATTATTATAGATAATTGCCTAAGAGTAGAAAATGCAATAATTTTTTTAAAGTCTGTTTCAAAAAAAGCATTTATTCCTGATATTATTATAGTAATTAATGAGATTTTTAATAAAAATATTGAATTTTGATTAATTATAAATATAAAGTTAAATCGAATTATTAGATAAACACCGGCTGTAACCAAAGTAGATGAATGAACTAATGAAGAAACAGGAGTTGGGGCAGCCATGGCTGCAGGTAACCAAGCAGAAAATGGAATTTGTGCTCTTTTAGTTATTCCAGCTGTGATAATTAGAACTGACAATAAATATTGTAATTCTTTTAATGATAAAAAGTCTAAAGTTCCAAAATTGAAAATAAAAATTAAAGATATAATAATTATGACATCTCCTACTCGATTTCTAATAACTGTTATTATTCCTGAATTATAAGAATTTACTCTCTGATAAAAAATAACTAGACAGTAAGATACTAAACCTAAACCATCTCATCCTAAAATAATTATTAATATATTAGGTATTAAAATTAATAAAATTATTGATAGAACGAATAATAAAACAATAACACAAAAACAATTTTTATTTTTATCTATATTTATATATCTTATTCTATATATAATAACTATTCTAGAAATTATTAAAACTACTCTAATAAATAAATTTCTAATTCAATCAAATATGAAATAAAATTTTATATCAACTCTAGATAATCATGAAATAACATATTCAATTATTAAAAAACTTTTAGTAAAAATATTTAATAAAAAAAAAAAAAAAAATATAATTCTTAAAATTATTAATATTATTCTTCATTTAATAAAAATTGTTTAATATTATATATCTATAAATCCACAATTTATTATTTTAAATTTAAACTAATTAAACAAATTCATTTAAAAAAAAAATTTATTTTTAAAAACCATGTTACTATAGGAATTAAATGTAATATTATTAAATTGTATTCTAAAACTGAAATTGATTTGGTTCTTCATATTATTCAACCATCCCCATGATTTAGATATCTATATATAAATATAGAATAACAAGCTCTTATAAAAATTAATATTATGCATGGAATAATAAAAAATAAACTTCATTTTATTACTCTTATGCATAAAAATCATTCCCCCATTAGATTTATAGTTAAAGGGGCTGATATATTAAAAATTGAAAATATAAATCAGAAAAAAGTTAAAGAGGGGAAAATTTTTATTATTCCTTTGATTATAATAATTCTACGCGTAAAAAATCGCTCGTAGGCTAAATTAGCTAAGCAAAATAAACCTGAACTACAAATTCCATGGCCAATTATTAATAATAAAGAACCGTAAGAACCCAAAAACAAAAAATTAATAGAACCAGAAAAAACAATTCCTATGTGACATACAGAGGAATAAGCAATTAATGATTTAATGTCTACTTGAAATAAACAATAAATTCTTACTAAAACTCTTCCTCATAAGGACATTACTATCAATAAATAATTTAAGTTTACTAATTCACTGAAATAAAAATTTTTAAAACGATAAATACCATAAATTCCTAACTTTAATAAAACTGCAGCTAAAATTATAGAACCAGAAATGGGAGCTTCTACATGAGCCTTAGGCAATCACAAATGAAAAAAAAATACCGGAATTTTTACTAAAAACCCCAAAATTATTAGAAAAAAGAAAATCCCGATTTCTATATTAAAATATTCAAGGAAGGGATACATTAATGATTTAGATTTAAAGATTAAAATTATTAGTAATAATGGTAAAGAACCAAATAGAGTATATATTAACATGTAGAACCCAGCCTGAAGACGTTCAGGCTGGGTTCCTCAACCAAAAATTATTATAATAATAGGAAATAATACTGATTCAAATAAAAAATAAAAAAGTAATAGATTTATTACTATAAAGCAATTTACTAATAAAAATGTTATCAATCTTAAATAAAAAACAAAGTTTTTATTACTTCTTATTCCTGTTTTTACGCTTGCAATTAATATTAAAAATGAAATTCAAATAGTTAATAAAATAAGTATTAAACTTATTAAATCAATTCCAAAAATTGATGAAATTATATTTATTCTATTAAAATATAATAAAAAACTATAAAAAAATATAAAAATTATCCTAATTATTATTTGGAATTGGCATAGCCATACAAATATGCATACAATTAATAAATTCATCAAAATTAATTTTAACATTTAATTAAATTTAAAGATCTTATAAATTCATTTCCATAATAAAATCTAATCAAAACAAGTAGTCTTAATCCAATAGATGCTTCACATACAATTGCCGTTAAGAAAACAAAAATATTAATAATTCTAATTATCATAGAATTATAAAAGAATATTACTATTAAGGATAAGTATATAAATTCAATTCTTATTAAAAGTAACATTAAATGAAAACGATTAAGAATAAAAGAAAATACTCCAATAAAATAAATAAAAAAAGTTATTCTTAGCATAAGTTAAAATAATTTAATTTAAAATATTGGTTTTGTAAACCAAATTTGGACTTCCTTTTAACATCAGAAAAGATTAACTCTCCTTAAATCTCCAAAATTTATATACTAAATATATTATTTTCTGAAGATTTCAATTATTATAACTATATCAATTTTTTTTTTAATAATAACTCACCCAGTTATAATATTAATATCTATTATATTATTAACTTTATGTATGTCTTTGACTTTTTACATATTTTCTCAATTTTCCCTAATTTCATTAATTATAATTCTTTTAATTCTAGGAGGAATGTTGATTATTTTTATATATATAGTTAGCTTAAGTCCTAACAATAAAATTTCATTAAACTGAAAAATACTTATAATTTTACCATTTTTTATAATTTTTCTAAAATGGGATTGTAATATAGAAAATATTAGAAATGAAATTCTTAATAAAATTTACTTTTCCGGATTTATAAATTTGATTTTATTAATAATAATTTACTTGATTATTACTTTAATTGTTGTTTTAAAATTAACTAATTCTAAAATAAGTCCAATGAAAATAACTTATGATATTTCAAATTTTAAATTCTTTAAAAAATTTACCGACTCCATCAAATATTTCATACATATGAAATTTTGGGTCATTATTAGGGATATGCTTAATAATCCAAATTTTATCCGGATTATTTTTAGCAATAAATTTTTCTAGAGATATTTCTACTGCTTTTTCAATAATTTCTCATATCCAACGAGATGTAAATTACGGTTGATTAATTCGATCAATTCATGCTAATGGGGCCTCAATATTTTTTATTTTCATATACATTCATGTAGCTCGAGGTCTTTATTATTCGTCATTTCATTTTATTAAAGTATGAATTTCAGGGGTTTTAATTATTCTAACTTTAATGGCTACAGCATTTTTAGGTTACATTTTACCATGAGGTCAAATATCTTTTTGAGGTGCAACTGTAATTACAAACTTAATTTCTGCTATTCCATATTTTGGCCAAATAATTACATTCTGAATCTGAGGAGGATTTTCAGTAGATAATAACACTTTAATTCGATTTTTTTCTCTTCATTTTATTTTACCATTTATTTTAATATTTTTGGCTATAATTCATATTATACTTATTCACGAGAGGGGATCATCAAATCCATTAGGAATTTCTTTAAATATTGATAAAATCCCTTTTCACTCTTATTTTTCAATTAAAGACATCATAGGAATTTCTTTAGTTATTCTTTTATTTACTTTAATTATTTTTCAATATCCATATATCCTTATAGATGCGGAAAATTTCAATATAGCAAATCCTATAATTACTCCTCCACATATTCAACCAGAATGATATTTCTTATTTGCTTATGCAATTCTTCGGTCAATCCCAAACAAATTAGGGGGTGTAGTAGCCTTACTTATATCTATTTTAGTTGTAATTTCATTTTCATTTACTATAAAAAACAAGTTATCCTCCTTCTATTTTAACTTAAAAATAAAGTTTTTATATTGAATATTTATTAATATTTTTATTATTTTAACCTTTTTAGGAGCAATACCAATTGAGTTCCCTTATGTTATAATAAGACAAATAATTACAATTATATATTTTTCATTTTTCATTATCATACCTATAATTTAAGACTTTTTAACTATACAAGTATATATTTTGAAAATATAAAAAAGAGAATTTCTCTATTAGTCTTTCAACTGAATTCAATTTCATAAATAAATTCTAAATTTATTGCATTTTATCTGCCAAGTTGAAGACTTCAATTTAATTTTGAAAAAAATCGTCTTTCTTATAGACGATTTTTTTTTCCAAAACTCCTGTCTATCGGTTATCTGGATATATAAAAGGAGGAGTATGCTACGATTTAATTGACTTATCTCTGTCTGATTTAAATCATTAGGATTTTGAGCTAGATGAGATCATCTCCCTTTTACTCCGAATTTATTAATTGTTAGATGTGGCTAAACTAGGATGACCCTTTGTTACATCTAGGCAGGCCTTTAAATGCGATCAGTGTTCAGTGCCCCTTATTTACAATAGATGTAATCATACTTCGCAACGAAATCTTATTTAGTTAAACTGCAAATTTAATAAAGAAATTATTTCTAAGATTTT